ATTCAGCTAATTTTCTTATACCTCCAATAAAAGATATTTCATAAAAAGCATCTATGTAACCTCGATTATAGGACCAGTTATATATGACGTTTATTATTTTGTCCCAAAGAATTCTCTTAGAACCTTTTTTAGCGAGCGAATTCAAGAAATTCAAATTTTGTAACGATGAATAAACAGGCTTATATAAAGAGGACGCTATAAATATTCCGAAAAAAGCTATACTGACTGAAAAAATTGCATTTGTTACAAATTCATACCAATCCACAGAATTCTTTGAATTTTGATGCAAAAGGTTTAAAGACGGAGTTAACAGTTTTGACAATATATCCACCTCCATTCCTTTTTGATTGAAAGGAATTTGATTGAAAGGAATTCCTATGGCTCCAATAAACAAAGCAAATAGTACCAAGACAAGCATAGGAAATAACATAGTATTATCCGATTCATGAGGATAGGCAAAAATCCTTTTAGTGTTAAAATTTTTAATAGTAATAAAAGGCCACATCATCTTTCTTACATTACCATCAATTTGATATGTGTTCTTCCAAAAAAAAGAAGCCCTTTCGTTATTATTCGTTGTTAAGAAAGGTAATAAACCCAAACTTTCGTTAAGCATTTTTGATCCTTCTTTACCCCATAAAGATATTGAATAAAATGAACTGTTTTTTTTACCACTGTAATTTTTTAAATGAACATTTAAATGTCCTTCAAAAGTAAGTAAATAAACCCGAAACATATAAAATGCAGTTAATCCGGCCGTGAAACAAGCTATTATTGCGAAAACCGGTGAATACAACCAACTATCGTTAAGAATTTCATCTTTGGACCAAAAACAGGCGAAGGGTGGAATACCACAAAGAGAAAGTGTTCCTAAAAAAAAAGCAGTTTTTGTAATTGGAATATGTTTTGTTAAACCACCCATAAGAATCATATTTTGACTCTTATCTGGAGAATAACCAACAATAGCTTCCATTGAATGAATAATGGATCCAGATCCTAAAAACAATAATGCTTTCGAATAGGCATGAGTAATCAAATGAAATAAAGCGACTCGATAAGACCCCATACCTAGAGCTAACATCATATAACCTAATTGAGACATTGTAGAATAGGCTAAACTTCTCTTAATATCTTTTTGAGCAAGAGCTAAAGTAGCTCCTAAAAATACTGTTATTATACCTATCAAAGCTATTAGATTCATTATGTAAGGTATGACTACAAAAAGAGGAAAAAGTCGAGCTACAAGAAAAATTCCTGCCGCTACCATAGTAGCAGCATGTATTAGAGCCGAAATAGGAGTAGGCCCTTCCATGGCATCCGGTAACCATACATGGAGAGGAAATTGCGCCGATTTAGCAATTGCGCCAGAAAATACTAGAAAGGCACACAAAGTAACAAATAAAAAATGAACCTGATTATTAGAAATCAAGTTATTCAATATTTTGAACAAATCCCGAAATTCGAAACTGCCCGTTATCCAATAAATGCCCAAAATTCCCAATAATAAACCAAAATCCCCTACACGATTAGTTACAAAGGCTTTTTGACAAGCATTCGATGCAATAGGTCGTGTGAACCAAAACCCTATTAATAGATAAGAACACATTCCAACCAACTCCCAAAAAATATAAATTTGTATCAAATTAGAACTAGTAACTAATCCCAACATTGAAGTATTGAAAAAACTCATATAAGCAAAAAATCTCAAATAGCCTTGATCATGAGACATATAATTGTCACTATAAAAAAGAACCATAATTCCAACTGTAGTAATTAATACTGACAAAATAGAAGTAAGTGGGTCAATCAAGTGTCCGAATTCTAAAGAAAAATCATTATTGATAGTCCACGACCATATATATTGATAAATAAAACTGCTATTTATTTGGTGAATAGACAAGTCGATTGAAAAAATCATGACTATACTTAACAAGAAAAGGCTTGGAAAAGCCCACATACGACGAAGTTTTTTTGTTGCCGCCGGAAAAAGTAGGAGTCCCGCTCCTATTAACATAGGAGCTGGGAATGTAACAAAAGGTATGATCCATGAATATTGATATATATGTTCCATAAAAAAACTTTTTGAATTGATAATTAATTGTTTCTTGTTTCTGATTCATCGGCTCTTATATCTTTTTAAATAAGTCAGTCAATAAAAAAAATATGTAAAACTTCAATCGAATTTTATATTCTTAATTATTCTGAATTTTCCAAAATACTTCACATACAAAATACTTCACATATTTAAATCAAAAAGTTAAAATTGGTCAAATCAAATAAATAAAAATATTAGTGAAAAAAAAAATAAATACTTATTACTTATTCTAAATCAAAAAATAAAATAAATTAAAATTTTATTATTAAAATTTTATTATTAATATTAATTACATTCCATAATTATTAAATATTAATTACATATACATAATTATTACATTAATTATTAATATTAATTTAATTACATAATTACAAGTTTTTATATACATAGAGAAAAGATAAAGAATTTTAACAATTATAAGAAAAGTAGTATTTTTTTTCTTGATAGAAATAAAAAAAGAAAGATGATTTTATCGGATCCTTACTGGATCAAAATAATTATTTTTTTGAGTTCTTTTATTTTTTTTTTTATTCAGAATTATTAACTAGTGGATTTTGGAACGGATTTATTGCCTTTCATTATGTTTGTAGAAAAGACTATCATATTTGAAACTTTTCCTTTACATAAGATAAAAGCAAAGAATTACTAAAATTTTTTTCCTTTTTTAACAAATTAATAGCCTCATTCAATTTGAAAATTTTAATTCAATTAGATATACTTTTTTTTCGAGTTTGACCAATTACTAGAAAAATGAAGTTAAAGTCTTTTTATTAGGATAAATCCAATTTAGAGTCTTAAACTTTATTGCTGTATTTTATTCCACGTATATATGGAATATAACGAAAAAGGCAGAAATAGAAAAAAAAAATAAGCGGATAGGCTTCTTTTTTGACAAGAGTATAATTGAGAGACTAAATACATAGATATAGTAAAGAACAATTTTGTTTTGAACAATAAATGTCTTTCACATCCAACTATAACAATAAACAACTTCTTTATTATGGCAGTTCCAAAAAAGCGCACTTCTAGATCAAAAAAGCGTATTCGAAAAAATATTTGGAAAAAAAAGGGATATTGGGCAGTATTGAAAGCTTTTTCATTAGCGAAATCTCTTTCTACAGGTAATTCAAAAAGTTTTTTTGTGCAACAAATAAAAAATAAAAGGTTGGAATAATCTGATTTGACTTGACACGAGAAAGGGTCTAATTTCGTTTATTGTTTATAATTTCTAATAATTTAGAATATAAATTTCTAATATAAAATAGAAATATATATAATATAGAATAGAAAATATATAAAATATATAGAAAATATATAAAAAGGATTTCCATTCTTTTTTAATGTTTTGTTTTGAACTAATAAATATTAAATTACACTCCTTTTGCTTTTTTCATATGTAGACTAAAGAATTCTTTTTTATACTGAATTCTAAAACTGGTACTTTTTGCAAAAAAAGAAAAAAAAAGAGAAGACACAAAGTTTCACCTTTCTTTTTATTGTTAGGATATTTTATCATTTTCGGGATGGGGATTATTATTTAAATTTTATTTTCCCCATCGACCCATTTGTCACAATCACAATACTAAACATTCATAAGTTTTTTCTTTTTTATACTATTTGCATTCTTTTTTATACTATTTGCATATAAAAGAAGAAATCTAAGACCTTTAGTCAAAAAAATTGACCGTTAAAATAATTGATTAAGTTTAAAATTTTTAACTTACTTAACAATTATTATATTTATATTATTCTAAATCGCTATATATAATAGATTCTTTGTTGCTTTCAATCTAATTAATAAAAAAAGCACCTTTTATCTTTAGATTTTCTCTTTAGAAAAAAATGTGTCAATTTTGAATGATCTACTTTATGCTTGATGCTTGCGCTTGAAATTAGAATGAATCAAGGCATGTATTAAATTTGAAATTAGATATTTGAAATTAGATAAGAGTTTTTTTTTTATTATTAACTGAATTTGGCTTCATTAATTTGAATGTTTCAAAAAAAAATATTGCATTGAATTGACTCCCTCAAGCTCGACGATTAAATAAAAATGGATTATTATGATTTCGAGTAAGCCGCTATGGTGAAATCGGTAGACACGCTGCTCTTAGGAAGCAGTGCTAGAGCATCTCGGTTCGAGTCCGAGTGGCGGCATAACATCCTGTAATTATCAAAAGGATACAATAAATCCTATAATGAATTCAATTCCTGATTTCACCATAGCGGCTTACTTTTCTAATTAAAGAGCCTTTTTATTTTATTTATTATTATTAATTTATTAATTTAAAATTTTTTAAAAATTTTATGATATTTTCAACTTTAGAACATATATTAACTCATATATCTTTTTCAGTCGTGTCACTTGTAATTACAATTCATTTGATAACTTTAGTAGTCGATGAATTCGTTGAACTATATGATTCGTCAGAAAAGGGCATGATAACCACTTTTTTCTGTATAACAGGATTATTAGTTACTCGTTGGATTTCTGGGGGACATTTACCATTAAGCGATTTATATGAATCATTAATCTTTCTTTCATGGGCTTTTTCCATTATTCATATGGTTCCGTATTTTAAAAAACATAAAAATTATTTAAGCGCAATAACCGCCCCAAGTACTTTTTTTACCCAAGGGTTTGCTACTTCAGGCCTTTTAACTAACACGCATCAATCCAAAATCTTAGTGCCTGCTCTCCAATCCCAGTGGTTAATGATGCACGTAAGTATGATGATATTGGGCTATGCAGCTCTTTTGTGTGGATCATTATTATCAGTAGCATTTCTAGTAATCACATTTCGAAAAATCATAAGAATTGTTGATGTTGATAAAAGCAATAATTTATTAAATGATTCATTTTCCTTTAGCTTTAGTGGGATACAATATATGATGGAAAGAAAGAATGTTTTAAAAAATATTTCTTTTCTTTCTTCTAGGAATTATTACAGGTTTCAATTGATTCAACAATTAGATGACTGGGGTTATCGTATTATAAGTATAGGGTTTATCTTTTTAACCATAGGTATTCTTTCGGGAGCAGTCTGGGCTAATGAAGCATGGGGATCATATTGGAATTGGGACCCCAAGGAAACTTGGGCATTTATTACGTGGACCATATTCGCAATTTATTTTCATACTCGAACAAATAAAAATTTTGAGGGTTTAAATTCCGCAATTGTCGCTTCTATTGGTTTTCTTATAATTTGGATATGCTATTTTGGAGTTAATTTATTAGGAATAGGACTACATAGTTATGGTTCATTTACATTAACAATTAACATCTAATTGAATTGAAGAAAGGAAAGGGTCTGACGGATGCAACTATATGGGGCAGCAAAGCATATATACAAAAAGCTTCGGGTAAACCGTTGAGAACCTTTTGAATCATTATATTACTTGATTCAAAAAGTCATTATATTACTTGATTCAAAAAGTTCTCACAAATGCCAAAATATTTAGTTACAATTCCGTTTTTTTTTTACTTAAACTTAAATTTAAGAGACGAAAAAATAAGTTTTTTCCTTGTATAACATAACGATTTTAAAAAATGAAAAATCATAGGATTTCTTTTTCATTTTGAGTTTTATTTAGAAAAACTATCTATAAAAATAATTAGATAGAAGAGCTTCGACCCTGTCAACTGATAATGAAAAAAGGAAATCCGGATAAATACCAATACCTATTACAGGCAGAAGGATAGAGATCGAAACAAATAACTCCCTCGGTCCAGAATCAAAAAAATAAGAGTTTGGAGCATTAAACAGCTTGTATCCATAAAACATCTGGCGTAACATAGATAATAAATAAATAGGAGTTAATATCATTCCAACTGCCATTCCAAAAGTAATTACTATTTTTGACATTAAAAGATATTTTTGGCCGGTAATTATTCCAAAAAATACTGCCAATTCCGCAAAAAAACCGCTCATGCCTGGTAATGCAAGGGAAGCTAGTGATAAGATACTGAATGTCGTGAATATTTTTGGCATTAGTGTAGCCATTCCGCCCATTTCATCAAGATACACACGACGTATTCTATCATAACCCGTTCCTGCTAAGAAAAAAAGTGCAGCGCCAATAAACCCATGTGATATTATTTGTAAAATGGCTCCATTGAGTCCCATATCACTTATAGAGCAAATTCCTATAATTATGAAACCCATATGAGATACAGAAGAATAGGCTATTCTTTTTTTTAAATTTCGTTGACCAGGAGATGTTGAAGCTGCATAGATTATTTGCATGACGCCTACTATTATCAACCAGGGAGAAAAGATAGAATGAGCATGAGGTAATAATTCCATATTGATTCGAACCAACCCATACGCCCCCATTTTTAATAAGATTCCGGCTAGAAGCATACAAGTACTGTAATGTGCTTCCCCATGGGTGTCTGGTAACCATATATGTAAGGGTATAATCGGTAATTTGACAGCAAAAGCAATAAGAAATCCAATATAAAAAAATATTTCTAGCGCCACAGGATATGATTGATTGGCTGATGTTTCAAAATTGAATCTTGGTTCATTGGAACCATATAAAGCGATACCCAAAGCTCCCATTAATAAAAAAACGGAACCCCCGGCAGTATACAAAATAAACTTTGTAGCTGAATACAGACGTTTCTTTCCCCCCCACATGGATAGAAGTAGATAAATGGGAATTAATTCTAACTCCCACATGATAAAAAAAAGCAAAAGATCTTGAGAAGAAAATAATCCTATTTGACCACTATACATTGCTAACATCAGAAAATTAAATAAGCGGGAATCACGAGTAATTGGCCAAGCCGCTAAAGTAGCTAAAGTGGTGATAAATCCTGTCAGTAAAATAGGGCTTAAAGAAAATCCATCTATTCCCAATCTCCAGTAAAAATCAAAAAATTGGATCCATTTATAATCTTCTGTTAATTGGATTAATGGGTCGTCCAATTGGAAATAATAAGAGAACGCATAAGTCATTAAAAGGAGTTCTAAAATACATATAAACAAAGTATACCACCTAATTACCTTATTTCCTCTATGGGGGAAAAAGAAAATTAAGGAACCCGCAGATATCGGTAAAACTACAAATATTGTTAACCAAGGAAAAGAATTCGTGGTAAAGGCAAGATACATTTGGACTAGAAAAACCCGTACTCGAAAACATAATATATATATATTTTTTGTATTTTTTGTTTTTCGAGTACGGGTTTTTGTCGGTAAACATAAAATCAAATGCATTCAAGTGGATTTTTCTGAAAAGTATCAATAAGCTAGACCCATGCTTCGGGTTGTTTCATGCCATAAATAAACTCGAACACTCAAGAAATCAGTTGGACAGGCGGATTCACATCTCTTACAACCAACACAGTCTTCTGTTCTTGGAGCAGAAGCGATTTGCTTAGATTTACACCCATCCCAAGGTATCATTTCTAATACATCTGTGGGGCAGGCTCGGACACATTGAGTACACCCTATACATGTATCATAAATCTTTACTGAATGCGACATTGGATTTCTAAATTTTTTAACGTCATAAAATTTCAATCTAGTTAATTTCTAAATGAATCATCATATATTTAGACACCAGACGAATCAATGATTTATCAGAATTTTTCTATTGAATTCTGGATCGACTCGTGAGATAGGGCCAGGATACTTTAATTTCGTACGTTTTCGCAAACATGATCGGATAAGTTACGTATCATACATGCCAACTTGAATTAATGAATATGAAAATTATATTCTATATGATTAATCCTACTTATTCAACAAATTCGATTGATTGATACGGATTGATTTTCTGTTACGATAAATTGACGAAACGATAGCTGGTCCAATAGCTGCTTCAGCGGCTGCAATAGCTATAACAAAAATTGAAAAAATATTTCCCTTTAATTGGCGACTATCAAAAAAATCAGAAAATGTTACGAAATTTATATTAACTGCATTCAGTATAAGTTCAAGGCACATAAGGGCTCTAACCATATTTCTACTCGTGATCAATCCATAGATACCGATAGAAAATAAATAGGCACTCAAAACGAGTACATGTTCGAGCATCATTGACCAACTCCTTATCAATTTCGATTTATTTCAATATGAACAACAATTCAACATCAACAGATTGGATTGACTAGAATAAGAATATCCAAAGTACAGAACAAAGAAATATATGGATAATAGATCAAATATGGATAATAGAATAATAGATCAAATAAAAGAATTTATACATAAATAATCTTTAAATGGAATTGAAAGAAAATAAATGTGATAACATAGAACAAATAGATTGGGGTTACTAATTCTAAAGATTTATTGCTGACGAGCCGCAGCAATCGCACCTATCAAAGCAACTAAAAGAATTATTGAAATGAATTCGAACGGAAGAAAAAAATCTGTTGATAAATGAATTCCAATTTGTTGACCATTACTTATTAAATCTTGTTCTATAATCTGATTTGTTTTTGTAGTCCAAATAATCCCGTACCATGACGTATCTGGAATAATAGTAATTAGTGAAACAAAAATACTTGTACAAATTAAGGAAGTAACTCCGGTTCCAACAGTCCAAAGATTAAAATCTTTGTAATATTCTGAACCATTCATGAACATCACGGCAAATATAATTAAAACGTTTATGGCTCCCACATAAATAAGGAGCTGCGCAGCAGCTACAAAATGAGAGTTTGATAAAATATAGAATAAAGATATACAAACAAGAACCAATCCCAATGAAAAGGCAGAATAAATTGGGTTGGTAAGTAATACCACTCCTAGACCTCCTAATATAAGACCTAATCCCATAAAAAATAAAAGAAAATCATGTATTAGTCCAGGCAAATCCATTGCACGTAAAATAAGAGATAAAAAAATTGAATTGTTTTTTCATGACCTTATTGACCTGACCAGGAAAAACTTATTTATAATAGGTTCTAAACCCTAAGGGGTGAAAATTACTATAGGTACAGCTATTGTATGAATCTCATTCTTTCTCGAAAAAGGCATTCTAAATTAAATTTTAGAAATAATTATGGCTAGAATTACGCATATATTAATAGATTTTCACAAAAAAATAAAGCCGCGATGCAATTCTGACCAATCAAGTCAATAGTTGGAATTTGTAATTTTTGTATTTATTGACCAAGAAAAATAAAAAAAAAACCTATTGCAGCCCTTTAGATCAAAACAGAATTTTAGTTTAATAATTGTACTTTTTAATCAATCAAAGCGGGTTATCTTTTTTGTTTCTAGTTGAATTCAAAATTGTTCGAATTGTATAATCGTCGACTACTGACATTGGTAAACGACCTAAAGCAATTTGATTATAATTCAATTCGTGACGATCATAAGTGGAAAGTTCATATTCTTCAGTCATTGATAAACAATTTGTTGGACAATACTCAACACAGTTGCCACAAAATATACAGATTCCGAAATCAATACTGTAATTAAGCAACCGTTTCTTTCGAATGTCAGTTTCCAATTTCCAATCAACAACAGGTAGATCTATAGGACATACCCGAACACATACTTCACAAGCAATGCATTTATCAAATTCAAAATGGATTCGACCGCGGAAACGCTCCGATGTGATTAATTTTTCATAAGGATATTGAATAGTTACAGGTAAACGATTTGCATGGGATAAGGTAATCATGAAACTTTGACCAATATACCGTGCAACTCGTATGGTTTGTTGCCCATAATTCATGAACCCAGTTACCATGGGAAACATATCGTGAATATTTATGAATGATTTTCTATTTGTTTTTTTCTCTTATTTGAATTTGAAAACAAGCCATGAATATAGAAAAATATTCCTTTTTTATTCTTTTATAGCGAAAGGAGTTGGAAAGAGGTTGTTAATAAGAGATTGCCGAGAGAAATAGGTAAAAGAAATTTCCATCCAAGATTTAAAAGTTGGTCCATTCTTAGTCTAGGTAAAGTCCATCTTGTTGTGATAGGAATGAACAAGAACAAATAAGTTTTAACCAATGTAATACAGATACCGATTGTTGTTCCAAAAACTCCACCTATTTTATTTGTTTCAAAAGGCTCAGGAACGAATATATATGGAATAGAGATATTCCAACCGCCCAAGTAAAGAACTGTTACAAATAATGAAGAAACTAATAAGTTTAGATAGGAAGCAATATAAAATAAACCAAATTTGATACCTGAATATTCGGTTTGATAACCTGCTACTAATTCTTCTTCTGCTTCTGGTAAATCAAAAGGTAATCTCTCACATTCTGCTAGAGAAGAAATAAAAAAAATGATAAATCCTATAGGTTGACGCCACAAATTCCACCCCAAAAAACCCGATTTTGATTGTGCCTCAACTATATCAACTGTACTTGAACTGTTAGATAATCATAGTCGGCGAGAACATCACTGTTCCCATCGCTATTACAGAACCGTACATGAGATTCTCACCTCATACAGCTCCTCGAAGGCCATAAATAAATTTAAGGAGATCGTATTATTTATTTTGCTATATTTGTAGGATATATAGGATCAAAATAAAATAAATCTATCGACGTTCCAAAATTCGCGCAATGAAATTCTATCTGTTATAATACTCACAAAAAAGTACTTCTGAATTGATCTCATCCTTTAATAGTTTCAATTTTTCTTTCTTGAGTAATAACTTCAAAATTTTTCAATAAAATACTCTTTATTACTCTTTCTAATTTATTTAAAAAAATATTCTTTGTAAAACTACAAAGAGATATTTCAACCTATTGTTTTTGATTACGAAAAAGAATTAGATATTCCGAATTATGATACGAATTCCATCTATATGAATATAGATATAGGAAAAAAGCAGAAAAAAGATTGATTTTTTATTGTAATTAGATTTAGATTCTTTTTTTTTCGTTCCTATTCTTCTTTCTGAAAAAAAAAAGAAAAAGGGGATTCAAAAAGGGAAAGGATTATTTCGTTCCTGATAGTCATTTCTTTAATCGGTGGACAGGAGCATACTCTGAATCGGAATCATGGGGAGTACTGCCTGATCATTTCTACCAACTTAAAGCCCCAATTAATATACTTTTCTATTTTGCGGAAATATCCTTTTAGATAGATAATTAAAATTTTAGATAGATAATTAAAATAGATAATTAAAAAAAATCTCTATTACTAATCCTTTGTGTATCTTGGTGTTCCTAACCGTCCACTCATTTTTGTTCAATCGCCTGTTAGCATTATGGTAATACATATAAATTAAATGATAGTAAAAACTCAATAAGGTTGATCTTTTGAGCCCGCTTCAAGCCAGGATGACTAATCAACCAATCTTGGGACAAACAGTCTTCTTTTCTTATGTTTATTTCTATTTTACTCTTGTACATAGGAAATGAGTCTTCATTTTTTTACTGCAAATTTACAAGCTGTTTTCTTTCACTCATATAACTATTCAATTTAGTTCCTTAACCCAAATGATGAATAAAAAATGAAGATATCTATTCAACCGATTTCGCCTTCTTCCTAAAAAGAAAGGAATAGGGAAAAGTTTATGTTTCAACGAATCACACGTAGAGATATGGATAACACACAAAGAGTTAATGGTATTTCATAACTAATCGATTGAGCAGCAGCTCGTAGACCACCCAAAAAAGAATATTTATTATTTGATCCATATCCTGACATAAGAAGTCCAATGGGAGCAATACTTGAAATGGCAATCCATAAAAAAACACCAATATTTAGATCAGTTAAAACAAGGTGATAGCCAAAAGGAATTACTGAATAGCTTAATAGAGTTGATATGACTGCTATGGATGGTCCGATACTGAATAAACGAGTATCCCCCCTAGAGGGAAAAAGATTCTCTTTAAAAAGTAGTTTTGTGCCATCCGCTAGAGCTTGAAGAATTCCTAAAGGACCGGCATATTCAGGTCCAATACGTTGTTGTATCCCTGCAGATATTTCTCTTTCTAACCATACAATTACCAGTATGCCTGTCGTGATTCCCAATACAAGAATCAAAATAGGGACAAACACCCATATAATTCCATAGACCTCGTTTAAGGATTCTAATCTAGAAAAAGAATTGATAGCGTGTACTTCTGTTGTATCAATTATCATTTCAACGATCAACTTCTCCCATAATGATATCTATACTACCTAGTATTGTCATAATATCGGCCAATTTCATTCTTTTAACTAATTCGGGAAGAATTTGCAAATTGATAAAACCCGGCGGGCGAATTTTCCATCTCCAAGGAAAACCACTCTGATCCCCTATCAGAAAAATCCCCAATTCTCCTTTTGGGGCTTCGACTCTCACATAAAGTTCTTGTTTCGGTAATTCAAAAGTAGGAGAAGTTTTTTTACTAATGAATCGATATTCGAAATCGTTCCATTCTGGATCCCTTTCAAAACGTCGGGTTTCTAAATTCTCATAGGGCCCCCCCGGGATTCCTTCCAGAGCCTGTTGAATAATTTTTATAGATTCCATCATTTCACCGATTCGGACTAAATAACGAGCTAATGAATCTCCTTCTTTTTGCCACTGGACTTCCCAATCAAATTCGTCGTAACACTCATAATGATCAACTTGACGAAGATCCCATTGTACTCCGGAAGCTCGTAGCATTGGTCCGGATAAACCCCAATTTATTGCTTCCTCTGCACCAACAATACCTACTCCTTCAACTCGTTCTAAAAAAATAGGATTTCGCGTAATAAGTTTTTGATATTCAGCAATTCCTGTTAAAAAATAATCGCAAAAATCCAAACATTTATCTATCCATCCATGAGGTAGATCGGCCGCTACTCCCCCGATACGAAAATAATTATGCATCATTCTCATACCGGTGGCAGCTTCGAATAAATCATATACTAACTCTCTTTCTCTAAAAATATAAAAGAAAGGAGTCTGTGCACCAATATCCGCCATAAACGGACCAAGCCATAACAAATGAGAAGCTATACGACTCAATTCCAACATAATTACTCTGATATAGCTAGCTCTTTTAGGCACTTGAATATTTCCTAACAGTTCTGGACCATTTACTGTTATTGCTTCTGTGAACATAGTAGCCAAATAATCCCAGCGTGTTACATAGGGCAAATATTGTATAATTGTTCGATTTTCCGCAATTTTTTCCATCCCTCTGTGTAAATAACCTAAAATTGGTTCGCAGTCAATAACATCTTCACCGTCTAGAGTAACGATGAGTCGAAGAACACCATGCATTGATGGGTGGTGGGGACCCATATTGACTATCATAAGGTCTTTTCGTGTAGCTGATACATTCATAGGGGTTTCCTCGATCCATTTTTTCATGAATTACTGAAAACAAAAAGAAGTTCATATTAAGATTTAAGAAATCAAATAATTCAAAAAAACTCTTCACATTAACGAGTTTTTGACTCCCGAATATCCAACCGGCTAATTAATTCTTTATAACGTACTCTATTTTTCTTTGCTAAATAAGACAGCAGTCGTTGCCGTTTTCCTAGAATTTTCCGCAAACCTCTCTGAGATAAATAGTCTTTTCTATGCAATTCCAAATGTGAAGTAAGTCTTCGTATCTTATTAGTGAAACTTACTATTTGAAATTCAACAGATCCTTTGTTTTCGTCTTTTTCTTCTTGTGAAATAACTGAAATGAATGAATTTTTTACCATAAAATAACCCACCTTTTTTTAATTAAGATTAAGATGTTTTTATTTTTATTGATCAGTAATAATAAAAAAATCAATATTGTATTAATAAATAATAATAAATAATAATGTCAGTTCATTTGAATTTGATATACACAAAAATCTTTACTTTGTTAGTAATTCAAGTTACTAATTCAAAATTTTGTCAAATAAAATTGCAAATTTCTCATTAATCAATCCAATTTTTTATTTTTTTATTTTTTTTTTATAATTTTTTTATTCGGTTATAGATACAAAAAGATGATATATTTCTTCGCTTACAAAAGAGAACAAAATTCTACCTAAAATGAAAAGTCAAAAAATGCCATTGATTCATTTCTAGATCAAGTATCCTATGGGATATAGGAAAAATGCACCCTTACCATTACAAAATTTCAACCGCGGATAGATACATATCCTTACCATACCGAACCGGCTGGAATTATTAGTGTCGAACCAATAACGATTCATACAAGCTAAATCTTCTAATCGAAAATGGGGCCAAAGAAAAAATTTGAATTTAATTAGTTTATTTTTCTCTTTATCAAAATCTTTGCTTTTATCAAAAACGGGACCACAGTTTTTTTTGTTATTACCAGTGCAAATTTTGGTATTTATATAAATATTAATATTGTTTTTATTTTTTAAATTGAAAGAAATTAGAATTCTTAATTCTCTACGACGTTTCGGGGATAAAACATTTTCGGGAACAAGTAAATCATAACCATTTTTGTCTCTATTTCCAATTATACCTTGCTGCCTTTCAATAGAAATAGAATCGATTTTATCTCTGTATTGTTGATTTATTTGTTGTTTGTTCTTATGAAATAATAAGATACTTATGGTTTGATACAAAAGAAATTGTCCATTATTTTTTACCGATAGACGAATAGGTTCGATAGTAAATATTCTCTTTTTCATCAATTCTGTAAGAGTTAAATCCTTCTGAATCATCAAAATATTCAGACTTATTTCTTGCCTTTGAATAGAAGATATAATAATTTCGCGTGGATTTGTCAGTTTAAGCAGGAGACAATATACTTTGATATTATTGATTATTTTTTGATTTAAAGAACCATTCCATCTTAATTGAAAATATAAATATCGTTTTAGAAAGAAATCAAGTTCTACTTCCGTATGACTTTTGTTTTTCTTTTTATGTCTATGTTTTTTCATATCTAATTCCATATAATCTTTTTCAATATCTTTTTTTTGATTGGATGAATTGACTTCTTGATCTTGGTGAATTGTAATAAAAAAAATCTTTTTTTTATCCATTTTCTCAATTATTTGATACTTAGTAGTCTTAGTATTTTTTTTATGTTCGCTTCCGGTATCGATCCAGGATTCAATCTCGACCTTCTCTCTAAGACAAAAATTGAGAATTTTCCAATCAAAATATTTTCTATCTGGGCTTTTCGCCATATCGATAATATCATCTTCCGCTAGATAATTATTGATAGGAATACCTTCTAACATGTCGAAAAAGTTACTTTTATTTGTGTTGTAATTATAAGAAATCTTTTGTTTATTATTTATTTGTAATGGTGATCCATAAATATATGAGTCCTTCTTATTTTCATAATTAATAGATTTATATGATAAAAGATTATATTTATAGTGTTTTTTAAAATTATCTTTTTGATTCGGTAATGAGTCTGCCTCAAAATCCTTTTTTTTTTCGTAATGAATTAATTTGTCTTTTTCATATAAATTCCATTTGTTTAATTTTTTGTTTTGAACCATAGGGTGTTGGTATTGATTGATTCTATTTCGCCATTTTTGTGGTATTAATCTAGACCATCTAATCTGAGATAAATCGTATTTATATTGATAATGACTCCTTAACCAGTTTTTCCATTGATTCATTACAGAATTTCTAACATTTTTTTCTTTTAATTCGAAATTAAATAGCCCTTGGACTCTAAAATAATCCTTTATTTCATTCTTTAAAAAAAGTCCATGATATTGAAGGATAGATCTTAACTTATATAAGTTAATAATTTTGATTTGTGATAATTTGTAAAATACATATGCTTGTGACAAGGAGGATATGTCGCAAAGAATCTGTGAATTCTTATTAATAACATCAATATTGCTATTATTAAGTGACTTTTTGATATTTATAATCGAAATAAAGTGAATTGTATTTTGGTTTGTTTTATCAATTTTTTTTTTATTTTCTTCATTATTGTAAATGTATTTAGTAACAATTTTTTTTGTTGATTCAAGAAAAAGCTGTGCATTGATCCTCGGAATATTAATGATACCTAAAAAGATATCTATGTATATCCTTTCAATCAAAATTTTTATAAAAAAATGGAATTTATGCGCTAATTGCGCATTTCTTCTTTTTAATATCTGTGAAATATTTTTTGATGATTTTAATTTTAATGTTTTAGCATTATAACTTATTTTGTTAGGACTAATATTTATCTCCGAGGTTATAATTTTTTTTTCCTTTTCTTTTGAAATTTTTTCTATTTGATTTAAGATTATCTTTCGTCTAGCAGAAAGATCTTTCATTTTTTTTTCTGTCAGTGAAAAATTTGTCCAAACCATAGATCGCGTTGAGGTGGACATTTTCTGACTCGCCCGATTATTCTTATTGATTAGCGAATCTTTTTCTTTTTTAGTTGCATTCAATTCATATACTTCTTTAACTCCAGATAATAGAATTCGGTTTCTTTTTGATTTTTCAAATTTGTTTATTTTGTTTATTATGTCTTTTCGAAAAAAAGAGTTTTGGATGACCCAGTTTGCTTTTTCTTTTGATAAATTTAGAAATAATTTTCTTCTTTCTTCTAAAGTTCTTCTAATTCGAAAACCCTTTTTTTTCATTTTTATAATTTTTTTTTCAAGTTTTTTAAAGATGGGTTCAAAAAGTGAAAGCCGTTTTCGGGGAAAACCAAAAGGCAGTTCAGCCTCCATCCCCAAAACTGTTAAAAAACAAAAATCATTTCTTTGTACTTTCTTTTTCATTGGATCTTTATGAGGGAATTTTAACTTAGATCTGTGCCAAGGTTTTAGACGAAAAGGAAATAGGATCTTTATTTGAATCCCGTCTGTTAACCAGTTTTTCGGAAATTCTTTTTCTGATAATTGAACTCCATTATAAGTGCATTTAATATGCATTTCTCTACTCCAATCCTTTAAATCCTCCGACCATTCGGGAATTTGAAAAAATAGTATACGAATGCAATTTTTAGCTATTATTAATAAAGGTAATATAATATATTTTCTAAGAATCGATTGGGTTACTAAAATACAACCTCTTATTATTTGAGCAAAAAGAATGCTATCCCAGGCTTCAGCTATTTCTATCCGAGTTCTTTCCTCTCTTTTGTCGTCTTCTCTTGTGTCCTCGTCTTTTTTCTTACTTTCTTTTGTTTTTTTCTCTGTATAAGTATAATCTGAAATTGTGAATTCTGCGTTTTTACACATCCAATTTATAAACATTGTTTTTATCAGTTCGAAAATATCAAAAGAAAAAAAAAGAGATTTGTCTATTCTGTCCAAAAAAAGGGGCGAATGCGCATTTGCTTGAAACAGTTCAAAAATAGCTATTTTGCGTCTTTGTGCTCGCGTGGATCCTTTTATTATGTCTCGACGAAAGTCTGATTGTTGCGAATAACGGATCAAAGTAACTTCGTCTATTTGGTCAAAATCTGTCGTATCTTTGGTATTATTATAAGTAGCTGTATTTTCTTGATTATCGGTAAAAATTACTACACGTTTGGCTTTTCGTGAACGAATTTCATAATCT